CGATTCATTTCAATATGAACAACGCTTCAACCGATTTGGTTGACTAGAATCTAAGAAGTACGGAGCAAAGGGGGGAGGGGTTGGTAATAGATCGAACTCAAAACATTTCCATTTTAAGATTCTTCGTGTATAAAATGGAATTGAATGAAAATAGGTGTGATAACACAGAACACAAGAAGTCCTTATTTATTTTATTTGATTTCTAATTCTAAAAATTTTTTGATTACTGACGGGCCATAGCAATTGCACCTATCAAAGCAACTAAAAGAATTATGGAAATGAGTTCAAATGGAAGAAAAAAATCTGTTGCTAAATGAATCCCAATTTGTTGACTATTACTTATCAAGTCCTGCTCTATAATCTGGTTTGATCTTGTAGTCCAAATAATCCCGTACCATGACGTATCTGGGATAGTAGTAATTAGTGAAACAAAAATACTTGTACAAACCAGTGAAGTGACTCCATCTCCAACAGTCCAAAGGTGGAAATCATTGTAATATTCTGAACCATTCATGAACATCACAGCAAATATGATTAAGACATTTATGGCTCCCACATAAATAAGAAGCTGTGCAGCGGCTACAAAATGGGAGTTCGATGGAATATGGAATAAGGATATACAAACAAGAACAAATCCTAATGAAAAGGCAGAATAAATTGGATTGGTAAGCAATACCACTCCTAGACCTCCTAATATAAGACCTGATCCCAGAAATACTAAAAGAAAATCATGTATTGGTCCCGGTAAATCCATTATATGTAAAATACGAGATAAATAAGTCGAAATGTTTCATGACCTTATTGACCGGACCAGGAAAAAGGAAGGTACCCCTTTTTTTATGATACGTTACTAATTGAATGAAATCCTAATGGAGTGCAAATTGCTGTAGATACAATTATTGTACTAATTCCATTCTCTAGCCGAAAGAGTCATTTTCAATTCAATTAGATATTTCCAAAACATCACGAATATATGAATAGGTTTTCAATCTAAATCAAAACGCTATTCTCACCAATCAATAGTTATGATTTGTAATTATTCACCAAGCAAAATTAAATGAGTTTCACTCCTTTAGATCAACCCCGAATCTTAGTAATTGGTAATCTTTTTTGAATTGAGGGGTTTGCCCATGGCTATTTTTATTTGAGTCGAATTTAGAATTGTTCGAATTGTGTAATCTCCAATTATTGACATTGGTAACCGACCCAAAGCTATTTGATTATAATTCAATTCATGACGATCATAAGTGGAAAGTTCATATTCTTCAGTCATTGATAAACAGTTTGTTGGACAATACTCGACGCAGTTACCACAAAATATACAGATTCCGAAATCAATACTGTAATTAAGCAATCGTTTCTTTCGAATATAAGTTTCCAATCTCCAATCAACAACAGGTAGATCTATAGGGCATACCCGAACACATACTTCACAAGCAATGCATTTATCAAATTCAAAATGGATTCGACCGCGGAAACGCTCCGATGTGATCAATTTTTCATAAGGATATTGAATAGTTACAGGTAAACGATTCACGTGGGATAAGGTAATCATGAAACTTTGACCGATGTACCTTGCAGCGCGTACTGTTTGTTGACCATAATTCATGAACCCGGTTACCATAGGGAACATAGTGTGAATATCTATAAATAATTTAATGTTTCTTTCTCTTGTTTGAAAGAAGTCATGAATCTAAAATATTGTATTCCTTTACAGTGAAAGGAGTTGGGAAGAGGTTGTCAATAATAGATTACCTAGAGAAATAGGTAAAAGAAATTTCCATCCAAGATTTAATAGTTGGTCCATTCTGATCCTAGGCAACGTCCATCTTGTTACGATAGGAATGAACAAGAACAAATAAGCTTTAGCTAATGTAATAACGATACCAATTGTCGTTCCAAAGACTGCACCCACTTTATTTATTCTGAAAAGTTCAGGAATGAATATGTACGGAATAGAGAGATTCCAACCGCCCAAATAAAGAACTGTTACAAATAATGAAGAAACTAGTAGATTTAGGTAGGAAGCAACGTAAAATAAACCAAATTTGATACTTGAATATTCGGTTTGATAACCTGCTACTAATTCTTCCTCTGCTTCTGGTAAATCAAAAGGTAATCTCTCACATTCCGCCAGGGAAGAAATTAGAAAAACGAGAAACCCTATGGGTTGACGCCACAAATTCCACCCCCCAAAACCATATTTTGACTGCGCCTCAACTATATCAACTGTACTTGAACTGTTAGATAATCATAGTCGGCGATAACATCACTGTTCCCATCGCTATTACAGAACCGTACATGAGACTTCAGCTTCATACGGCTCCTCGAGGGCCACAAAATATAAGGACCCATTTCATTTAGTATTATCTCGATATGTTTAGTTAGATAGAGTAAAGATGCATCGAAGAGTCCAAAATTTAGACCAATGGAATTCTGTCTGCTATGCTATAATATAAAAAAAAGGGTGCTTCCGAATTGATCTCATCCTTTATAATATATGGATCTCATTCTTTATAATATAAAAGATAGAATTTAAATTTTTCTTTGTTCAGTAATAACTTAATCCTTCAATAAAATACCCGTTCTATCAATAGAACTTTCGACCCATATCTTTCGATTACAAAAAAAAAGAATTAGACATTACATTAGTTCATGAATCATGATAAGAACTCTATCTATATGAATATGGATAGAATGAATATGGATAGAAGAAAAAAAAAGATCTCTTATTTCTTTTCTATTCCAATTGCATTCCACTTCTTTCGTTCTTGTTCTTCTTTCTCAGAAAAGGGGACACTAAAAAAAAATAATAAAGGATTACTTCGTTCCTGATAGTTGTTTCTTTAATCAGTGAATAGGAGCATACTCTGGATCAGAATCGCGGGGAAGTACTGCTTGATTATTTCTACCAACTTAAAGCCCCATTAGGATTCCTTTTCTGGATAGAAATATCCCTTTGGATAACTTCCATTATCTCCATTACTAATCCTTTGTGTACCTTGGTGTTCCTAACCACCCACTCATTTTTGCTCGATCCCCATTATGGTAATACATACAATAGTAAAAACCCCATACAGTTGATCTTTTGCACCCGCTTCAAGCTATAATGACTAATCAACTTGGGGTAAACAGCGTCTACCACTTATGTTTACTTTCGCTTAACCCTTGTACATAGGGAATGAGGCTCGATCTTTTTACTGCGAATTTAGAAGCAGTTTTGTTTCACTCATATAACTATCTAATTTAGTTCATCAACCTGAACGATAAAAAAAAAAATTAAGATATCTATTCAATACATTCAACTTCTTTTCTAGAAAGAAAAGAAAGGAAATAGGTAAAAGTGCATGTCCCAACGAATCACACGTAGAGATATTGATAACACACATGGAGTTAATGGTATTTCATAACTAATGGATTGAGCAGCAGCTCGTAGACCACCTAAAAAGGAATATTTATTATTCGATCCATATCCTGACATAAGAAGTCCAATAGGAGCAATACTTGAAATGGCGATCCATAAAAAAACACCTATACTGAGATCGGCTAGAACAAGACGATATCCAAAAGGAATTACTGAATAACTTAATAGAATTGATATGACTGCTATAGATGGTCCGATACTGAATAAACGACTATCCCCTCTAGATGGGAGAAGATCCTCTTTGAAAAGGAGTTTGGTCCCATCTGCTAGAGCTTGAAGAATTCCCAGAGGACCCGCATATTCAGGTCCAATACGTTGTTGTATCCCTGCGGATATTTTTCTTTCTAACCATACAATTACTAGTACACCTATTGTGATTCCCGATACAGTAGTAAAAATAGGAACAAATAGCCATATGAGCCCATAGACCTCTTTTAAGGATTCCGATCTGGAAAAAGAATTGATAGCTTGTACTTCTGCCGTATCAATTATCATTTCAACGATCAACTTCTCCCATAATGATATCTATACTACCTAGTATCGTCATAATATCAGCCAATTTCATTCTTTTAACTAGCTGAGGAAGAATTTGCAAATTGATAAAACCCGGTGGACGAATTTTCCATCTCCAGGGAAAAACACTCTGATCTCCTATCAGAAAAATTCCCAATTCCCCTTTTGGGGCTTCCACTCTGACATAAAGTTCTTGTTTCGACAATTCAAAAGTGGGGGAAGTCTTTTTACTAATGAATCGATATTCAAAATCATTCCATTCTGAATCTCTTGCTCTATCAAAACGTCGGACTTCCAAATTCTCATAAGGCCCCCCCGGAATTCCTTCCAGAGCCTGTTGAATTATTTTTATGGATTCCGTCATTTCAGTGATTCGTACTAAATAACGAGCTAACGAATCCCCTTCTTTTTGCCATTGAACTTCCCAATCAAATTGGTCGTAACACTCATAATGATCAACTTTACGAAGATCCCATTGGATTCCAGAAGCTCGTAGCATTGGTCCGGATAAACCCCAATTAATTGCTTCCTCTCCACCAATAATGCCCACGCCTTCCACTCGTTCCAAAAAAATGGGATTCCGTGTAAGAAGTTTTTGATATTCAGTAACCCCCGTTAAAAAAAAATCGCAGAAATCTAAACATTTATCTATCCAGCCATGAGGTAGATCAGCAGCTACTCCTCCGATACGGAAATAATTATGCATCATTCGCATACCTGTAGCAGCTTCGAATAGATCATATATCAATTCTCTCTCTCTGAAAATATAGAAGAAAGGGGTCTGTGCACCGATATCCGCCATAAAAGGGCCAAGCCATAACAAATGAGAAGCTATACGACTTAGCTCCAACATAATTACTCTGATATAGCTGGCTCTTTTAGGTACTTGAATATTTCCCAACTGTTCTGGTGCATTTACGGTTATTGCCTCTGTGAACATAGTAGCTAAATAATCCCAACGTGTTACATAAGGCAGATATTGTATAATTGTTCGGTTTTCCGCAATTTTTTCCATCCCTCTGTGTAAATAACCTAATATAGGCTCACAGTCAATAACATCTTCACCATCTAGAGTAACGATGAGTCGAAGAACACCATGCATTGATGGGTGATGAGGACCCATATTGACTATCATGAGGTCTTTTTTTGTAGCTGGTACAGTCATATGTTTTTTACCCGATTCATTATTCCATGAATTGCTGAAAACGAAACGAAGTTCATCAAAATTCAAAATCTAAAAAGAATTCCAAATGAATCCTCAAATTAACGAATTCTGGGCTCCCGAATATTTAATTGACCAATTAATTCTTTATAACGTACTCTATTTTTCTTTGACAAATAAGCCAGCAGTCGTTGACGTTTTCCCAGAATTTTCCGTAGACCCCTCTGAGATAAATAGTCTTTTCTGTGCAATTCTAAATGGGAAGTAAGTCTCCGTATCTTATTGGTGAAACTGAATATTTGAAATTCAACGGAACCCCCACTTCCTTCTTTTTCATCTTGCGAAATAACTGAGATAAATGTATTTTTGACCATAAAAAGAATTCTTCTCCTACTTTTCTTTCTTTTCTACAGATATGGATTTGACCGAAGATATGGGTTTTACCGATCAGTAATAATAATATAATAATGCTAATTATTTAAATTAAATTTAAAATCTGGTATACACAAAAATATGAATTTATTTATGTACTACCTTTTCTATCAAATAATCATCAATCCATTTAATTTTCAATTTGATTTGGATAGGGATATAACAGGAAGGGATAGTATATTTCTGTATTCACAAAAGAAAATCATTTGTACCTAAGAAAAGAGGATTCTGTTGATTCATTTCTAGATCTAATTGATACGTCATTGAATGAGTATCATGTACCGGACTGTAATGTAATACAACGCATATGTACATCTGTTTGCCCTCATATACCATACATGGCACGTGATTGATAGATAGGAAATGTACTATCAACGAATTTTCAATCGTGGATACATATGGATCCTTGACATACTGAAACGACTGCCATTATTGGTATCAAACCAATAGCGATTCATACAAGCTAAATCTTCTAATTGATAATTGGGCCAAAGCAAGAACTTTAATTTCATGTTAATGTATTTTATTGGATCTGTATCAAGATGTTTGTCCTTATCCAAAAATTGACTACAGTTCCTTACATAGTTCCCATTGCAAAATACTGAATTTCTATCCCCAGCATTCCCATTCTCCGAATTGAAACAAATTAGAATTCTGAATTCTCTACGACGTCTAGATGATAAAATCTTTTCAGGAACAAGCGAATCATAATAATTTTCGTCTTGATTCCCAACTACCCTTTCATGTCTTGCAATAGATTTATCAAAATCATTTTTATCAACATATATTTTTTCTCGACATTCTTGGTTCGTTTGATGCTTACTCTTATGGACTAATGAAATACCTATGGTTTGATACATAAGAAATTGTACATCCCATTTTATAGATGGAGGAATTGGTTCGATACTCAATATCTTTTTTTTTTTCAATTTTTGAAGAGTTAGATCTTTCTGAGTCAGCATTATATCTAGACTTATTTCTCCTCTTTGAATAGAGGATATAGCGATTTCCTTTGGATTTCTCAGTCTAAGCAGGAGACAATATACCTTGATATTCTTGATTATTCTTTGATTCAAAGGATCATCCCATCTCAATTGAAAAAGGAAATATCTTTTCAGGAAAAACTTTAGTTCCGCTTTCGTGTTGTTCTTGAATTGATTTTTCTTCATACGTTCTGATCCCGCATAATCTTCTTGACCATCTGTTTGTTGGTTTAATAGAATTGACCCAAGATTCCCTTGGTTTTGTACATCTGATCCAAGATCTCCTTGGACCGATAGTTCCTTTTCTTCTTGGTTTCTATTCTTTAATTCAAAATTTCTTTTTTCATTAGATGATATACAAAGACCCTCTTTTTGTTTTCCATTTATGTTTTTATTTTCAGTAACGCTTTCATTTCCATTTAAATTCAAAAAAAGTAATTTGATTGGTATGACCCATGGTTTCATCTTATATGCATTATAAAATAGCACAAATTCTGGGAAGAACCAAAGTTTCAGATTCGATATGGAATGATTTAATATTTCTTTATTCATTCCCATCCAATCAAAAAAACTTTTTTTTTGATTAGATGGGTTGATATCTTGCTGAATCGTGAAAAAAAAAGCATCTTTCTTATCCCTTTTTTCAATTATTTGATCATCAGTGGTCCCAGTCTTAGTATTTTTCTTAATGTCGGCGCCAAGACTCATATCGGTCCAGGTCTCAATAAAAATCTTCTTTCTACGAAAAAAATGGAGCATTCTCCAACCAAAATATTTTATATCGGGATTTTTCTCCGTATCGATAATGGAATATTCTCCTAAATAATTACTAATGGGTATATCTCTCAGCACATAAAATGATTCGGGTTTCCATGTCTTGTAATTATAATTATAGGCAATCTCTCGACGCTCATTTACTTGTAATGGTAATCTATAAATATATGAGTCCCCTTTATCTTTATAATTTATATATTTATGTGATAAAAAATTATATCTGTAATGTTTTTTTAATTTTTCGTTTTGACTCGGTAATGAATCCGCTGCATAATGATTTTGTTTCCCGTAATGAATTAATCGGACTTTTTTATCTGAACCAAAGTAGTTTGAGTTTTCATTTTGATGACACTGATTAACTCTATTTCGCCATTTTTGCGGGACTAATCTGGACCATCTAGTCTGAGATAAATCATATGGATAATGACTCCTTAACCAGTTTTTCCATTCATTCATTACAGAATTTTGCATTCCAGAATTTTGAAATTTTTTATGTCCTGATTCAGAATGAAATATGCCTTGTGTTACAAAAGAATCCTTTATTCTATCCTTAAGAAAAAAGGATGTTCTGTGATATTGATATTGAAGTACAGATCGCAAGTGATTCTTGTTAATCATTTTGGTTTGTGATAATTTGTAAAATACATATGCTTGCGATAAGGAGGTTAGGTCACAAAGAATATGTGAATTATTATTACTAATATTAGAAAATGGCCTTTTTATAGTCGAAATAAAGTTCATTTTTTTTTCATTTGTTTCATGAATTCCTTCTTGTTCTTTATTTATTTCATCATTGAAAATGCATTTCTTAATAATTGTTGATTCAAATTGAAAAAAAAGTTGTGTATGGGTTCTAAGAATATTAATGATACATAGAAGGACATCCATGTATATCCTTTCAAATAAAAATTTGAAATTTAAAAAAGAGTGCCATTTACGTATTAATCGGGCATTTCCTCTTCTGAATATGTGCCAAATTTTTTGCGGCGATTCTGACCTTTTATCATCACAACTTGTTTCATTAAGACTAATATTTTTCTCTGGGTTTATAAAGATTTTTTTCTTGTCTTTTGTTATTTTTTCTATTTGATTTCTGATTGTGCTTGTCCTATCAGTTAGATCCTTCATTTTTTTTTCTGTCAGTGAATAATTTGTCCAATCCGTGGATCTAATTTGAATCCATGATTCATGAAAAATATCATTACTAACTATAGAATCTTTTTCATTTTTATTTTCACTCGATTCAAATGCTTCCCTCAATTGAAATAATTGAATTGGATTCACTTTTACAAGTTCGTTTGTTTTTCTTTTTATAAATAGAACTTTTTTAAGACCCCATTCTTTTCTTTCTTTTAAAACTCTTAGAATTAGAAAACCCCCTTTTTGAACTTTTCTCATTTTTTTTTTGAGTTCTTTATAAACGGGTTCAAAAAAGAAAGGCCGTTTTTGGGGAGAGCCAAAAGGTAGTTTGGCTTCCATTCCCCAGACTGTTAAAAAACAAAAATGATCCCCTTTTTCTTTCTTTTTGATTGGATATTTATGATCCTTATGATGGGCTCGTAGCTTAGATTTGTGCCAAGGTTTCAGACAGAAAGGAAATAGGATTTTTATCTGAATACCGTCTGTTAACCAATTTTTAGGAAATTCTGTTTCTGATAATTGAACACCATTATAAGTGCATTTAACATGCATTTCTCTACTCCACTCTGTCAAATCCTCGTACCATTCGGGGAATTGAAATAATAATATACGGCCCATATTTTTAGCTATTATCAATGAAGGCAATACAATATATTTCCTAAGAATCGATTGGGTTACTAACATGGATCCCCTTATTACTTGAGCAATTAGAAAAGTATCCCAGGTTTCCGCTATTGTTATCCGTTCATTTTCTTCTTTTTTCTTTTTTTTCTCTTTTTCTTTTGCCCTTTCTTCCTCAGAATCAGAAGTTTTCAATTCCGTGTTTTTCCCTATCCAATTACTAAAAATGAGCTTCACTGTTCCGGAGATATCAAAAGAAAAAAAACGAGTTTTTTCTATTCGGTCCAAAAAAAGAAGGGAATGCACATTTGCTTGAAACAGTTCCCAAGGAACCGTTTTACGCCTTTGAGCGCGTATGGACCCTTTAATTAAATGCCGACGAAAATCTGATTGTTGCGAATAACGTATCAAAGCCACTTCTTCCCCTTTTTCCCTCTTACTCGTATTCTTTATATTAGTATGAGTATTGGCATTCTGGTCGTTATCAGTAAAAATTACTACACGCTTGGCTTTTCTTGAACGAATTCCGCGATACCCTTCTGATTCTTCTTCATTTTGTCCTCTCTGTTGTTCCAAATCGGAAATCAATTTGGATGACCATCGAGGGATCCTTTTACTTATTTCTTTTCTTCCAATAGATTCTTTTTTAATTGTTTGATCATTCGCATCAGTTGTAAATACATGGAAGAAAAATTTCGAAAATTTCGCTTGATTTTCTGAATCAATTCTTCCTTGTTCCTCGAATGAGGAAAGTCCTTTCAAATCGAAATTCGGTGTTGAATCCCCGGCAAATTCACTGATTGAGGTCAAGAAATGGACAATGTCTGGTGATAATAATTTTCCTCCAAATGGGTATATTTTGTGTTCAATTTTTTGGTAATTGGTAGAAAGGATACCATGCATTTTATTTATCCAAACAGTTTCTATGGAATCTTCGATGGAAGGTATTAA